AAATAAAAAGGTCCCGCAAACGCAAATTCAAATTAAAAAATTTCATTTTTTATTAATTAATATTTATTAATTAATAAATATTAATTAATAATAATCAATAATAAAAAAATAGATACATAAAATAAGAAAAAGAAGAGATAAGAAGAGATTCGCCCTCCGCCTACATATTTAAAAATTTCTGCTACAAAGAAACTTGTAATACCAATACCATTCGTAATTCCATCAATTACTTGTTTATCAAAAAAATAAGTTAGTTCCGCCAATCCTCTTATACCCCTGTTTAAGGTTTTTTCATAAAAAAAGTCTATGTAACCTCCATTATATGACCAATTATATATTAAATTTATTATTTTGTCCCAGAGAATTCTCCTGGGACCCATTTTTACAAATAAATTTTTAAAGTTTAAATTTGTAAAATAGGAAAAAGCAGACCCGTATAAAAGAGACGCTATAAATATTCCGAAATACGCTATACCGACTGAAAAAATTGCATTTATCACAAATTCATACCAATCAAAATAATTGTTCGAATTTGAATGTAAAAAATTTAAATTTATCGACGGAATTAACAATTTTGATAATATATCAAAATTCATTCTTTCTTGACCAAAAGGAATTCCTATGGATCCAACGAGCAAAGTAAATAAGACCAATACAAGAAGTGGCAACAACATAGTATTGTCCGATTCATAAGGATACGTGGAAGTTTTTTTATTGGAAAAATAATTATTATTAATAGTAATATAATTATTATTAATAGTAATAAGGGGTCGCATCATATTTCTTACTACATTACTATCAATTGGATATTCTTTTTTCGAAAAAAAAGAAACCCCCTCATTATTATTCATTTTTGATAAAAGAAATTTTTTTTTTATAACTTTTGACCCCTTTTTGCCCCATATGGATATTGAATAGAACGCATTATTTTTTTTTCCGCTGTAATTTTTAAAATGAACGTTTAAATGCCCTTCAAAAGTAAGTAAATACATCCGAAACATATAAAATGCAGTTAACCCTGCTGTGAAACAAGCTATTATTGCGAAAATCGATGAATACAACCAACTATTATTAAGAATTTCGTCTTTGGACCAAAAACAAGCAAGGGGTGGAATACCACAAAGAGAAAGTGTACCTAATAAAAATGAAGTTTTTGTAATTGGCACATATTTTGTTAAACCGCCCATAAGAGCCATGTTCTGGCTTTTTTCTGGAGAATATCCAACAAGGGTTTCCATTGAATGAATAATGGATCCGGATCCTAAAAATAATAATGCTTTCGAATAGGCATGAGTGATCAAATGAAATAAAGCAGCTCGATAAGATCCCATACCTAAAGCTAACATAATATAACCCAATTGAGACATTGTAGAATAGGCTAAACCTCTTTTAATGTCTCTTTGAGCAAGAGCCAAGGTGGCTCCTAATAGTATTGTTATTATACCTACCAAAGAAATTATATTCATTATGTAAGGTATGGCTGTAAAAAGAGGAAAAAGTCGAGCTACAAGAAAAATTCCCGCTGCTACCATAGTAGCAGCATGTATAAGAGCCGAAATAGGAGTAGGACCTTCCATGGCATCAGGTAACCATACATGAAGAGGGAATTGCGCAGATTTAGCAATCGCACCGACAAATAATAGGGAAGCACACAAAGTAAGAAATAAAGAATTGGTCCCATTATTAATCAAATTATTGGATATTTCGAACAAATCTCGAAATTCAAAACTCCCCGTTATCCAATAAAGACCTAAGATTCCTAAAAATAAACCAAAATCCCCTACACGATTAGTTACAAAGGCTTTTTGACAAGCACTTGCCGCAAGGGGTCGTGTGAACCAAAAACCTATTAATAGATATGAACACATTCCAACTAATTCCCAAAAAAAATAAATTTGTATCAAATTTGAACTAGTAACTAATCCCAGCATGGAAGCATTAAAAAAACTCATATAAGCAAAAAATCTCAAATAGCCTTGATCATGAGACATATAATTATCACTATAAATAAGAACCATTATTCCAACAGTAGTAATTAATATTGACATAATGGAAGTAAGCGGATCTATCAAGTGGCCAAAATCTAAGGAAAAATCATTATTGATGGTCCAAGACCATACATATTGGTAGATAGGACTACCTTTTATTTGCTGAATAGACAGATCGGCTGAAAAAATCATAATGATACTTAGTAATAAAACACTAGGAAAAGCCAATATACGACGAATGCTTTTTGTTGCCGCTGGAACAAGGAGAAGCCCCACCCCTATTGCTATAGGAACTGGAAGGGGAATGAAAGGTATGATCCACGCATATGGATATGTATGTTCCATAATAAAATTAAACTTTTTTATAAATTGTTTAATTGTTTCCGATTCACCAGCTCTGATATATTTCGAAAGTAGCAAACAAAAAAGAAAAATATATAATATAAATAAAATAAAGATATGAAAATTTAGTGATTCTTAAAAACTTTCATTTTATTCTTTCCAAAAAGGTTTAAATATTCAAATAAAGAAGTTATAGTTGGTCAAATGATAAGATTAAGTCAAAGTTATTACTTAATTAAATTATTTTATTAAAAAAAATATTTATGAAGATACGGAATATTATATTTTTTATTTTCAACCACTAGATTATTCCAAACAAATAGAACAAGTAAAAAAGAAATAAAACAAATAAAAAAGAAATCAATTTTCTTTTAAATAAAATAAAGTATAAAGTACTTGATTCTGATATGAATCCTATAATCCACCAAAAACTCAACCCGATAAACATAAAAAAGAGACCTCATTATTTTACTTAATTTTTTTATTTATTCGGAATCATTAATTGGTTGTGCACTAGTTCATTGTGGAACTGATTGAATTGCTTCTATTTCTTCCAATAAAACAACTTATGTTTGTGGTAAACTCTATGATATACGTCGATTTGTTATTCGTCACTTCAGCTTGGACAGAACTGGAATAATAAAAAACGGGCTTTTTTTGAATCACATACCATTTAACCAATTAACTACTAATAAATTAATAAATACGAGTCTCATTCTATTTTCATTTAATTTAATAATTTATATTAGATATACTTTCTTGATCAATTACAATAAATAGAAAAAAGTTTTACAGCCTAGTTTTATTAAATTAGGTAAGGGTTCTGAAGTTTTTCGATTGATTTTTTTATTCGTATTAATAAAATCAGATAAATAAGAAATAAATCATCAAAAAATAAAAAATGGGATATAAAAAAAAATGGTAAGGGGCATGGGTTTAAAACAAAACTATATTTAGTTAAACCCCTCAATTGCATAAGAGCTTAAACCGCACAAAAGGCCGTTGCATTGTTAAAACTAACACCATCCCACACGACTAAGGTAATGATTATTGAACGTTCAAATTCCTATTCCTATTTTAACAATATTTTTGAATGTTTACTTAAAACATTGCATTGAATTGCCCCCTTCAACCTAGACTATTGAGGATAGGTGGGCTATTATGATTTCGAGCAAGCCGCTATGGTGAAATCGGTAGACACGCTGCTCTTAGGAAGCAGTGCTAGAGCATCTCGGTTCGAGTCCGAGTGGCGGCATCTTATAAAAAATACTTTTAAAATGTTAGTAAAAGTAAAATAAATACTAGAATAACTTCTATAATGTATAGAATGAAATTGCGGATTTCTATTGTTGGAGGACATCCTATATTTTTTAGGATTTTTTATGATATTTTTTACTTTAGAACATATATTAACTCACATTTCTTTGTCGATTGTTTCAATTGTAATTACGATTTATTTGATGAACTTATTAGTCAACCAAATCGTAGGATTATATGATTCGTCGGAAAAAGGAATGGTAGCCACTTTTTTATGTATAACAGGATTATTAGTTCTTCGTTGGATTTATTCAGGACATTTACCCTTAAGTGATTTATATGAATCATTAATGTTCCTTTCATGGAGTTTCTCCATTATTCATATGATTCCCTATTTTAGGAACCATAAAAATAATTTAAATGCAATAACTGCACCAAGTGCCATTTTGACCCAAGGATTTGCTACTTCAGGTCTTTTAACTAAAATACATCAATCCACAATATTAGTACCTGCTCTACAATCACAGTGGTTAATGATGCACGTAAGTATGATGGTATTGAGCTATGCAGCTCTTTTGTGTGGATCATTATTATCAGTAACTCTTTTAGTCATTACATTTCAAAAAAATATAGATATTTTGGGTAAATATAAAAGAAATCATTTATTGATATTGACTGGACAATTTTCCTTTGGCGAAATCCAACACGTGAATGAAATAAGCAATGTTTTACAAAACAATTGTTTTATTTCGTTTAGAAATTATCATAGGTATCGATTAATTCAGCAATTGGATTGTTGGAGTTCTCGTGTTATTAGTCTTGGTTTTATATTTTTAACCATAGGTATTCTTTCGGGAGCAGTATGGGCTAATGAAGCGTGGGGATCATATTGGAATTGGGATCCAAAGGAAACTTGGGCATTTATTACTTGGACAATATTCGCAATTTATTTACATACTAGAACAAATAAAAAATTGCAAGGCTCGAATTCTGCAATTGTGGCTTCCATGGGATTTTTTATAATTTGGATATGCTATTTTGGAGTAAATCTATTAGGAATAGGGCTGCATAGTTATGGTTCATTCGCATTAACATCTAATTGAAGAAAAAGGACTTATGAATACAATACACAATACGTAGGAATAGCATAACGAAAGTTTGTATGAGTTTTTGAGAACCGTTTGAATCAAGTAGTGATTCAAACGGTTCTCAAAAACTCATACAAAAGTATCTGATTACGCGATTATAATTAATTAAAAATTTTACTTATTTAGTTTTCATTGTACATTGTACAATGAAAACTAAATAAAAAATGATTCTTTTTTTCTATCTTTTTATATGCCTTATTGATGAAAACTATCTATAAAAGTAATTAGATATAATAGCTTCTACCTTGTCAATTGATAGTGAGAGAAAGAAATCCGGATAAATACCAATCCCTATTACGGGTATAAAGATACAGGTTGAAACAAAAAGTTCTCGCGGTCCGGAATCCAAAAAATGATAATTTTGAGAATGAAATTGCTTGTATCCATAGAACATCTGACGTAACATAGATAATGAATAAATAGGAGTTAATATCATTCCAATTGCCGTTAAAAAAGTTATTAGTATTTTTGGCATTAAAAGATATTTTTGGCTCGTAATTAGTCCAAAAAAGACTACCAATTCAGCAACAAAACCACTCATTCCAGGCAATGCAAGAGAAGCCATCGAGAAGCTGCTGAACATTGTAAATATTTTTGGCATTGGGATAGCTATTCCTCCCATTTCGTCGAGATAAACAAGACGTATTCTATCGTAACTCGTTCCTGCCAAGAAAAAAAGTGCAGCACCAATAAATCCATGAGAAATCATTTGTAAAATGGCCCCGTTGAGTCCTGTATCAGTTAGGGAACCCATTCCTATAATTAGGAAACCCATATGAGATACGGAGGAATAGGCAATTCTCTTTTTTAAATTGCGCTGACCGGGAGATGTTGAAGCTGCATAGATTATTTGAATTGCGCCTACTATCATTAACCAGGGAGAAAATATAGAATGCGCATGGGGTAATAATTCCATATTGATCCGAATCAATCCATATGCTCCCATTTTTAATAAGATTCCTGCTAAAAGCATACATGTACTGTAATGTGCTTCTCCATGGGTATCCGGTAACCATGTATGTAGGGGTATAATCGGCAATTTGACAGCATAAGCAATAAGAAATCCAAAATAGAATATTATTTCCAATGCCATGGGATACGATTGATTGGCTGATGTTTCAAAATTTAATGTCGGTTCATTGAAACCATATAAACCCATACCCAGAACTCCCATTAATAGAAAAATGGAACCCCCTGCGGTGTACAAAATAAATTTTGTAGCTGAGTACAAACGTTTCTTCCCTCCCCACATGGATAGAAGTAGGTAGACAGGAATTAATTCTAACTCCCACATGATAAAAAAAAGTAAAAGATCCCGAGAAGAAAATGATCCTATTTGACCGCTGTACATTGCTAACATGAGGAAATGGAACAATCTAGAATTTCGAGTAACCGGCCAAGCCGCTAAAGTAGCTAAAGTAGTGATGAATCCCGTGAGTAAAATGGGTCCTATGGAAAGTCCGTCTATTCCCAGTCTCCAGTGAAAATCAAAAAAATTAATCCATTTATAATCCTGTTCTAATTGGATTAACGGATCGTCAAATTGGAAATGATAAGAGAATGCATAGGCCGTTAGAAGCAGTTCTAATAGACATATAGAAATAGTATACCACCGAATAACTTTATTTCCTCGATGAGGAAAAAAGAAAATGAAAGTACCCGCGAATATCGGCAAAACAACAATTATTGTTAACCAAGGAAAATCCTTCGTGGTAAAGACAAGATACACTTTGACCAGAAAAACCCGTGCTCGAAAAAATAATATGATTTATCGAGTACGGGTTTTTGTCGGTAAAGATAAAAAAAAAATGGATTCAAGTGGAATTTTCTGGAACGTATCAATAAGCTAGACCCATGCTACGAGTTGTCTCATGCCATAAATAAACCCGGACACTCAAGAAATCCGTCGGACAAGCAGATTCACACCTTTTACAACCTACACAGTCTTCGGTTCTTGGGGCAGAAGCAATTTGCTTAGCTTTACACCCGTCCCAAGGTATCATTTCTAATACATCCGTAGGGCAGGCTCGTACACATTGAGTACACCCTATACACGTATCATAAATCTTTACTGAATGTGACATTGGATTTTAAAAATTTTTTAACATCATAAATTTTCGATCTAGTAAAGTAGCAAATGAATTATATATTGTATACACCAGACGAATCAATGATTTAGATTTACCAGAATCAATCTGCTTCCGGATCTGCTCATGAAAGAGGGCCAAGATACTTTGATTTATTACGTTTTAGCAAACAGCACCATATGTTTATGTTGCACATACCCATTTTTTATTGGATGATGTTCTATATTTTTATTTATATGATTACTACTATATTATTTTATTTATTCAACAAATTCGATTGGTTGATACGAGTTGATTTTCTGTTACGATGAATTGATGAAATAATAGCTAATCCAATAGCTGCTTCAGCAGCTGCAATTGCTATACCAAAAATCGAGAAAACGTCTCCTTTTAATTGGCGACTATCAAATAAATCAGAAAATGTTACGAAATTTATATTAACTGCATTCAGTATAAGCTCAAGACACATAAGCGCTCGAACCATATTTCGACTTGTAATCAATCCATAGATACCGACCGATAATAAATAGGCACTCAAAACAAGTACATGCTCGAGCATCATTGACCAATTCCTCATCAATCTCGATTCGTTTCAATATGAACAACAATTCAATCGATTTAATTAACTAAAATAGAATCTAAAAAGTACGTAATAAAAGGAGGTATTGGTAATAGATCTAACTAAGATCATTTACATTTTTTTTTTATACATGAACAATAAATAGAATAACAATAAATAGAATTTAAAGAAAAGAACAAGCCCTTATTAGTATTAGTTAAATTAGTAGAATTTAATTAATATTACTAAGTATTTAGTATTGACGAGCCATAGCAATTGCACCTATCAAGGCAACTAAAAGAATTATCGAAATAAGTTCAAATGGAAGAAAAAAATCTGTTGATAAATGAATACCAATTTGTTGACCATTATTTATCAAGTCCTGCTCTATAATTTGGTTTAACCTTGTAGTCCAAAGAATCCCGTACCATGACGTATCTGGTATAGTAGTAATTAGTGAAACAAAAATACTTGTACAAACGAGCGAAGTGACTCCATCTCCAACAGTCCAAAGACGGAAATCATTGTAATATTCTGAACCATTCATAAACATTACAGCAAATACAATCAATACATTTATTGCTCCTACATAAATAAGGAGCTGCGCCGCAGCTACAAAATGGGAGTTCGATGGAATATGGAATAAGGATGTACAAACAAGAACCAATCCCAATGAAAAAGCAGAAAAAATGGGATTGGTAAGTAATACCACTCCTAGACCTCCCACTATAAGACCCAATCCCAAAAAAACTAAAAGAAAATCATGTATTGGTCCAGGTAAATCCATTCTATGTAAAATAAGAGATAAATTAAGTCGAAATTTTTCATGATCCTATTGACCAAACCAGGAAAAAAGAAGTTACCCTATTTTTTTGATACGTTCCTAAACCTAATGGGGTTTGGGTTGATATAGATACACTTATTAATTGAATGATAGATATCATTTATCTATTCGTTTCTCTATCCGAAAGTTTCGTTCGAAATTTAATTTATTGATTATTATTATTCAATTTTTAAATTATAATATAATAGATATTATTTATATGAATCTATTTTCAATCCAAAGCAAATCATTATTCTCACCACCCCATAGTTTGGATTTTTAGTTATTGACTAATAAAAATGAAAGAAGTTTCGCTCCTTTAGATCCAAACTTAATCTTAGTAATTGGTAATTGTTCTTGAATCAAGCGGTTTACCCGTATCTTTTTTGATTTGAGTCGAATTCATAATTGTTCGAATTGTGTAATCTCCAATTACTGACATTGGCAACCGCCCCAAAGCAATTTGATTATAATTCAACTCGTGACGATCATAAGTAGAAAGTTCATATTCTTCAGTCATTGATAAACAATTCGTTGGACAATATTCAACGCAGTTACCACAAAATATACAGATTCCGAAATCAATACTGTAATTAAGCAAGCGTTTTTTTCTAATATAAGTTTCCAATTTCCAATCAACAACGGGTAGATCTATAGGGCATACCCGAACACATACTTCACAAGCAATGCATTTATCAAATTCAAAGTGGATTCGACCGCGGAAACGCTCTGATGTGATCAATTTTTCATAAGGATATTGAATAGTTACAGGTAAACGATTCGCATGGGATAAGGTAATCATAAAACTTTGACCGATATACCTTGCAGCCCGTACTGTTTGTTGGCCATAATCCATAAACCCAGTTACCATGGGGAACATATCTTGAATATTTATGAATAATTTGATGTTTCTTTCTCTTGTTTGAGAGAAGCTATGAATCTAGAATATCCTGTGCCTTTACAGTGAAAAGAGTTGGGAAGAAGTTGTCAATAATAGATTACCTAAAGAAATAGGTAAAAGGAATTTCCACCCAAGATTTAATAGTTGGTCCATTCTCATCCTAGGTAAAGTCCATCTTGTTGTGATAGGAATGAACAGGAACAAATAAGCTTTAGCTAATGTAATAAAAATACCAATTGTCGTTCCAAAGACTCCACCCACTTCATTTATTCCGAAAAGCTCGGGAATTAATATGTACGGAATAGAGAGATTCCACCCTCCCAAGTAAAGAACTGTTACAAATAATGAAGAAACTAGTAGATTTAGATAAGAAGCAACGTAAAATAAACCAAATTTTATGCCTGAATATTCGGTTTGATAACCTGCTACTAATTCTTCTTCTGCTTCTGGTAAATCAAAAGGTAGTCTTTCGCACTCTGCTAGGGAAGAAATGAAAAAAACAGTAAACCCTATAGGTTGGCGCCACAGATTCCAACCCCAAAAACCATATTTTGATTGCGCCTCAACTATATCAACTGTACTTGAACTATTAGATAATCATAGTCGGTGATAACATAACTATTTCCATCGCTATTACAAAACCGTACATGAGACTTAAGCGTCATACGGCTCCTCAATGGCCAGAAATAAATCTAAGGACCGGTTCGATATTATCTCAATCTACTTGTCTTTCTTGTAGGGTAGGTAGAGTGAAGATACATCGGAGAGTCACAAATTAGACCAATGCAATTCTGTCTGCTAGAATAAAAAAATGCTTCTGAATTGATCTCATCCTTTAGAATTTCACTTTTTGCATTGTAATTACATTAATTAATTTCATTACTATTCTTCTTTCTCACAAAAAGGACTCGAAAAAATGAATAAAGGATTACTTCGTTCCCGATAGTAATTTGTTTAATCAGTGGGTAGGAACATACTCTGGATCGGGATCATGAGGAAGTACTGCTTGATCATTTCTACCAACTTAAAGCCCCGTTAGGATTCCTTTTATTTATGCAGAAATATCCTCTTGGATAATTTACTTACATTATCCCCATTACTAATCCTTTGTGCACCTTGGTATTCCTAACCGTCCACTAATTTTTGTTCAATCCCCAATATGGTAATACATACAATAAATAGTAATAAAAATTCCATACAGCCGATCTTTTGTACCCGCTTCAAACTATGATATGATGGCTAATCAACCAATCTTGGGGTAATCCGTTTCTACTGTTTATATTTACGTTCGCTTAACTTTTGTACCTAGGGAATGAGACTCAATCTTTTTACTGCCAATTTCGAAGCTGTTTTGTTTCACTCATATAACTATCTGGTTTAGTTCATCGCCCCGAATGATGAATCAAAAAATGAGGCTATCTATTCAATACATTCAACCTTTTTATTAGAACGAAAATCAATCGGTAAAAAAAAGTACATGTCCCAACGAATCGCACGTAGAGATATTGATAGCACACATGGAGTTAGTGGTATTTCATAACTAATCGATTGAGCAGCAGCTCGTAAACCACCTAAAAAGGAATATTTATTATTCGATCCATATCCTGACATAAGAAGTCCAATAGGAGCAATACTGGAAATGGCAATCCATAAAAAAACCCCTATACTGAGATCGGCTAAAACAAAGTGATAGCCAAAAGGAATTACTGAATAACTTAGTAAAATGGATATGACCGCTATAGATGGTCCGATACTGAATAAACGAATATCTCCTCTAGATGGGAGAAGATCCTCTTTCAAAAGTAGTTTGGTACCATCTGCTAGAGCTTGAAGAATTCCCAAAGGACCCGCGTATTCCGGTCCAATACGTTGTTGTACCCCTGCGGATATTTGTCTTTCTAACCACACAATAACTAGTACCCCTATTATGATTCCCAATACAGGAGTAAAAATAGGAACAAGTAACCATATGAGCCCATAAACCTCTTTTAAGGATTCCGGTCTGGAAAAAGAATTGATAGCTTGTACTTTTGTTGTATCAATTATCATTTCAACGATCAACTTCTCCCATAATAATATCTATACTACCTAGTATTGTCATAATATCGGCCAATTTCATTCTTTTAACTAGCTGAGGAAGAATTTGCAAATTGATAAAACCAGGTGGACGTATTTTCCATCTCCAGGGAAAAACACTCCGATCGCCTACCAAAAAAATTCCCAACTCCCCTTTTGGAGCTTCCACTCTCACATAAAGTTCTTGTTTAGACAATTCAAAAGTGGGCGAAGGTTTTTTACTAATGAATCGATAATCAAAATCGTTCCATTCGGAATCTTTTATTCTATCAAAGCACCGTACCTCTAAATTCTCATAGGGCCCCCCTGGAATTCCTTCCAGAGCCTGTTGAATAATTTTTATGGATTCCGTCATTTCACTGATTCGGACTAAATAACGAGCTAATGAATCTCCTTCTTTTTGCCATTGTACTTCCCAATCGAATTCGTCGTAACACTCATAATGATCGACTTTACGAAGATCCCATGGAATTCCGGAAGCTCGTAGCGTTGGTCCCGATAAACCCCAATTTATTGCTTCCTCTCCACCAATAATGCCCACCCCTTCAACTCGTTCCAAAAAAATGGGATTACGCGTAATAAGCTTTTGATATTCAGTAACCCCTATTAAAAAATAATCACAGAAATCCAAACATTTATCTATCCAGCCATAGGGGAGATCGGCAGCTACCCCTCCTATACGGAAATAATTATGCATCATCCGCATACCTGTGACAGATTCGAATAGGTCATATATCAACTCCCTCTCTCGTAAAATATAGAAGAAAGGAGTCTGCGCGCCAATATCCGCCATAAACGGGCCGAGCCATAACAAATGAGAAGCTATACGACTCAGTTCTAGCATAATTACTCTAATATAGCTCGCTCTTTTTGGTACTTGAATATTTCCCAACTGTTCTGGTCCATTTACCGTTATTGCCTCTGTAAACATAGTAGCTAAATAATCCCAGCGTGTTACATAAGGAAGATATTGTATGATTGTTCGATTTTCCGCAATTTTTTCCATTCCTCTGTGTAAATAACCCAATATGGGTTCACAGTCAATAACATCTTCCCCATCTAGAGTAACAATGAGTCGAAGAACACCATGCATTGATGGGTGGTGAGGACCCATATTGACTATCATGAGGTCTTTTCTTGTAGTTGGTACAGTCATATATTTTTTCCCCGATTCATTACATTATTCCACGAATTGCTCAAAACGAAATGAAGTTCATCAAAATATTAAAAATATATAATAAAATAAATAATAAAGTATAATATAAATCAAATAAAATAATGAAAAACTCATGTTCAAATTAACTTAACGAATTTTGAGCTCCCTAATATCCAATTTACTAATAAACTCTTTATAACGTACTCTATTTTTCTTTGACAAATAAGCCAGCAGCCGTTGACGTTTTCCCAGAATTTTCCGTAGACCTCTCTGAGATAAATAGTCTTTTTTGTGCAATTCCAAATGGGAAGTAAGTCTACGTATTTTATTGGTGAAACTAAATACTTGAAATTCAACAGACCCCTTATTTTCTTCTTTTTCTTCTTGCGAAATAACTGAAATGAAAAAATTTTTTACCATAAAAAGAATTCTTCTTCCCTTTTTCTTTATTTTTTACAGATATGGATTTTACTGATCAGTAATAATAATGACAGTCATTTTAATTTGTTATACACAATAATCTGGATTTATTCATATACTTCTTTTTTTTTTTTTCAATGCAATTATTCAATACAATTTTCAATTTTTTGATACGTATACAAAAGGTTTTTTGATACGTATACAAAAGGGCGGTCCATTTATAACCCCAAATTGGGGCCTAAGAAGATTCTAACGATTCATTACTAGATATAATTTCTAAGCTAAGATAAAGTCATTGAATTAGTATCATGTACCAGAATGTAATATAACATAAGGCACGGCCTGTGTTTATTTGTTTGTCTTCATATACCATACCGAATATGCCACTTGATCCATGGAAATAGACCATTAATCAATTATCAATCGTGGATACATGGATACATATGTATCCTTGACATACTGAAACGACTCCCATTATTGGTATCAAACCAATAACGATTCATACAAGCTAAATCTTCTAATCGATAATTGGGCCAAAGAAAAATTTTTAACTTACTAAATTTATTTGTATCTACATCAAGATGCTTATCCTCATAAAAAAATTTACCACAGTTCCTTACATTTTTCCCATTGCAAAATACCTGGTTTTTTTCCCAAACATTGAAATTTCGCGAATTTAAACAAATTTTTATTCTCAATTCTCTACGACGTCTAGGAGATAAAATATTTTCAGGAACAATAAAATCATAATGATTTTCGTCTCTATTAACAAACAACTTTTCATGTCGTACAATGGATTCATTAAGACCATCCGTATCAACATTTATTTTTTCTTGGCATCTTCGATTAGTTTGGTACTTACTCTTATGGACCCGTAAAACAGCTATGGTTTGGTGCATGATAAATTGTCCATCCCATTTTATGGATAGCCGGGCTGGTTCAATAATCAACAGTCCCTTTTTTATCAATTTTGCAAGAGTTATAGCCTTTGGAATCAGCATTACATCCAGACTCATTTCGTCTCTTTGAATAGAGGATATAGCCATTTCCTTTGGATTTCTCAATCTAAGGAGTAGACAATATACCTTGACATTATTTATTATTTTTTTGTTAAAAGCATTATTCCATTTCAATTGAAAAAGAAAATATCTTTTCAGGAAGAAATCCAATTCCGCTACTATGTTGCTCTTAGATTTCTTTTTTTTTCTGCGTTTTTTAATGTCTGATCCCCCATAATCTTCTTTAACATTTTTTTGTTTTTTTGATGGATCAGATGCAAGATTCTTTTTTTTTTGTACATATGATCTAAGATCTCTTTGCACTGGATGTTGTTTTTCTTCTTTATTTATATTCTTTAATTCAATAGATTTTTTTTTCTTTTTATTTATTTTTTTATTTTCACTAATATTTTTATTTATAGGAAATTTTTGGAATTTAAAAAGAAGTAAATTGATTGGTATGATCCACGGTTGAATCTTATATGCATCATAAAGTAACACAAATTCTGGGAAAAACCAAAGTTCCAGATTAGATATTGGCCAATTTAGTATTTCTTCATTCATTCCCATCCAGTCAAAAGATGCTTTTGTTTGATTGGCTGGGTTGATTTGTTTATGAATCACGAGGTTCAAAAGATCTTTCTTATCCATTTTATTTTTATCAATTATTTGATAATAATTAGTCCGAGTCGTAGTATTTTTATTAATGTTGGCGCTGGCCCTGATGTCCATATTTGTCCATTCCTCAATATCGATCTTTTTTCTAAGACAAAAATTAAGAGTTCTCCAATAAAAAGATTTTCTATCCGGATTTTTATCCCTATCAATAATATAAACCTCTCTTAGATAATTACTAAGATCTATATCTCCTGAAAAATAAAAAAATTCAGGATTATATGTATTGTAATAATTATAGGGAATACCTCGGGCCTCTTTTACTTGTAATGGCGACTCACAAATATATAAACCTTTCTTATCTTCATAATGAATATATTTATTTGATAAAAGAGCATATTTGTAGTTTTTGAATTTCTCTTTTTGGCTCGGTAATGAATTTTCTGCATAATTGTTTTGTTTCTCGTAATTAATTAATTGGTCTTTATCTTTTGAATCCAAATTTGTTGAGTTTCTATTTTGAACCATAAAAATTTTATGAATTCCACTTCTCCTTCTCCATTTTTGCGGTACTAATCTGGACCACCTAGTCTGAGATAAATCGTATTGATAGTGATCATTTCCCATTAACCAGCTTTTCCATTCATTCATTCCAAAACCGCGATTCTTAATAAAAGGAATTGTTTCATGATATTTAAATAAGGATTTCAAGTGATGCTTGTTAATAACTTGGTTTTGTGATAATTTGTAAAATACATATGCCTGTGACAAAGAAGAGAGGTCACAAAAAATGTTTGAATTGTTATTACTAATATTAGAATTAGAAATCGACTTTTTTATAGTCGAAAAAAAATGAATTTTATTTGTTTCATCATTGTAACTGTATTTATCAGTAATTAGTTTTTTTGATTTAATGAAAACTTTTACATTGATTCTAATAATGTTAATGATACGTAAAAAGATATCCATGTATAGCCTTTCAATAAAAAATTTCATAAAATAGTGACATTTACGTATTAGTCGGGCACTTCTTCTTTTGAATATCCGCCAAAAAAGATTTGGCGATTCTAATCGTTTATCATCACAACTTGTTTCGTTAGGACTAATGTTTACATCCGTAGTTATAAATATGCTTTTCTTGTCTTTTGTGATTTTTTCGATTTGGTTTCTGATTGTACTTGTCCTATCAGCCAGATCCTTCATTTTTTTTTCTGTCAGTGAATAATTTGTACAATCCATGGATCTAATACAATCCATGGATCTAATTCGAATGGACGATTCATGAATCATCTGATTACTTATTAGAAAATTATTTGGATTTCTATTCGATTCATATACTTCCCTCAATCCAAATAATGGAATTGGACTGACTTTTGAAAGCTCTTTCATTATTATTTTTATAAATTGAACTCTTTTTATAACCCATCTTGTTCTTTCTTTGGATACCTTTATAAACCTTTTTATTCTTTCTTGTTTCATTTTTAGAGCTAGAAAACTTTTTTTTTTTACTTTTTGAAGTTTTTTTTCAAGCTGGTTCCAAATGGGTTCAAAAAAGGAAGGTCGTTTTCGGGGAGAACCAAAAGGCAGTTCGGTTTCCATTCCCCAAACTGTTAAAAAAAAATTTTTTTTTTTACCCTTATTTTTCGTTGAATCTTTATGATGGGATTGTAGCTTAGATCTGTGCCACGGTTTCAGACAGAAAGGAAATAGGATCTTTATCTGAATACCGTCGGTTAACCAATTTTTAGGAAATTCTGTTTCTGATAATTGAACACCATTATAGGTGCATTTAACATGCATTTCTTTATTCCACTCTTCCAAATCCTCGTACCACTCGGGTGATTGAAATAATAGCACACGCCCAATATTTTTGGCTATTATCAACGAGGGCAATACTATATATTTTCGAAGAATTGATTGAGTTACTAACGCGGAACCCCTTATTGATTGAGCAAATATAATAGTATCCCAAGTTTCTGCTATTGTTATACGTTCATTTTCCCTTTTTTTTTTATCCTTTTCTTTTTCTTTCGCCTTTCCCTCTTCAGAATCCGAAATTTCGAATTCCGCACCCCTCCCCATCCAATTCCTAAAAATTAAATTAAACATTTTTGAGATATCAAAAAGAAAAAAAAAAGTTTTGTCTATTCTTTCCAAAAAAAGCGGGGAATGCACAGTTGTTTGAAACAGTTTCCAAGTAACTGTTTTACGTCTTTGAGCACGCATGGAGCCTTTTATTATATCTCGACGAAAATCCGATTGTTGCGAATAACGTATCAAAGCCACCTCGTCTCCTTGATCACGATTACTAGTAGTATTGGGATTTTTATTCGTTTCGTTATCAGTAAAAATTACTACACGTTTGGCTTTTCGTGAACGAATACCACGATCCTCGGTTGATTCTTCTTCTTCGTTTTCCTCTTCTTCCAAATCGTCAATCAATTTGTATGACCATCGCGGGACCTTTTTATTTTTATTTATTTCATTTTTTTTGATTCCAATAGATTTTTTTCTAATCGTTTGATCATTGGAATATGCTGTAATTGCATCGAATAAAAATTTCGATTGATTTTTTGAATCAATCCTTTCTTGTTCTGAAAATAAAAAAAGCTCATTAAAAATTAAATGAGGAGTTGATTCCCCATCAAATTTACTTATAAAGGTCCATAAATGGCCAATATCTGTCAATAATGACTTTCCATCAAATTTATCTATTTTTTGTTCAAATTCTCGGGAATCAGTAGGAAGGATATCATGAAGTTTATTTATCCAAAGAATTTCTTTGGAATCTTCTATCGAGGTTATTAAATAATCGTTTATGCTTGAATGTGAATACAACAATTTTTTGGTTGTTCCGCGATGGGGTCCATTCAAAAGAGGATCATACATTTTAGGTAAGCATTCTTGTTCGGTCTCATCATTGCATAATCTAGTCCTTTTTTCGAGTATATCCATAGCAAGAAACCCCTTGTCTAGAGCTTCAATTCGATTGATAAGTTCGTTGCTCAGGTTGTTTCGTTTTTGTTCATTGGTATAAACCCAATGATTATACAGCTCTTCTGAGGATAACTTTTCTGTCGTGTACAAAAGCGTCTTCTGTTGTATCATTTCAAAAAACGTTGACAAACTG